CCCCCCCCCCGGGGGGGGCTGTATTAGTTGTGTTTGAATAAGCCCGGCTTACTCAACCTCTATCCCCCACCTTCAGTTTGGGCAATTATTATAGTAGAGAAATTTATTTTGCCCTGGGCGTCTTTTTATTTGAGTGGTTCATGAGATATATTCTGATGTGATTTTTTATCTTGATTTTGTTCCAACTTCTGCCTAAATTTCTAGCAAGGGTTTTACTTTTAGGGGATATTTACATTATTTTGGCAGGTATGTCATATTTTGCAGGGGGCAAGGGGTAGTTTAATGAGAATGTCAGCTTTGGGAGCTGAGGGCAGGAGTTAAAGTCTCTTCTCCTTGAGTGGCAGTAGGGGGTTATCAGTCCCCGGCCTCCAGCTTACAAGGCTGGTGCTCTTTGCTCTGAGCTACTATTGCAAGCCCATCCGAATACTTTATTTTCCAAAATTCCCGCAAGAGGGAAAAAGGCCAGGAATAGCAGGAAATACATTAAGGATGCGATTTGGCCGATGATGGTGAAGGGGTGTTCTACAGGCATTCCTCCAATTCATGTAAGAATAATTACATCAGTGATTAGGAGTCAAAAGAGAAATTGTCCAATTGGACGAAATGTTATCGATCGTTGTTTCGATGTGTGGAGGGCGGGAATAAGGAACAGTACTAGAATTGAGGAGAGGAGGGCGAGGACGCCTCCTAGTTTGTTCGGGATTGATCGAAGAATGGCATATGCAAATAGGAAATATCATTCGGGTTTAATGTGTGGGGGGGTGACTAACGGGTTTGCGGGGGAGAAGTTGTCTGGGTCTCCCAGGAGGGATGGGAAAAATAGTGCTAGGCAGGTTAATAGGAGGAGGAGGGCTGCGAAGCCTAAGACATCTTTAAAGGAGAAATATGGGTGAAATGAGATTTTATCAGTGTTTGAGTTTAATCCTAAGGGGTTGGTTGAGCCAGTTTCGTGTAAGAAGAGGAAATGAATTATTACTAGGGCTGTGGTAATGAAGGGGAGTAGGAAGTGAAAAGCGAAAAAGCGATTTAGTGTTGCATTATCTACTGAAAAACCTCCCCAAATTCATTGAACTAGCGTGTTTCCGATGTAGGGAACGGCAGAAAGAAGGTTGGTAATGACGGTGGCACCTCAGAAGGATATTTGTCCTCAGGGTAGGACGTAGCCTACAAAGGCGGTGATTATAACAAGAAGCAGAAGTATGACGCCTACGTTTCATGTTTCTTTGTATAAGTAGGAGCCATAATACAGGCCTCGACCAATGTGTATGTAAATGCAGATGAAGAAAAGGGAGGCCCCGTTAGCATGGATGTTGCGGATAAATCAGCCGTAGTTTACATCTCGGCAGATGTGTGCGACTGATGAGAAGGCTGTGTTGATGTCAGGGGTGTAATGTATTGCTAAAAATAGTCCTGTGAGGATCTGTGTTGCTAGGCAAAGTCCTAGAAGTGAGCCAAAGTTTCATCAGGCTGAAATGTTTGAGGGGGCGGGAAGGTCAATTAGGGCATTGTTGAAAATTTTTAGGAGGGGGTGTGTTTTTCGGAGACTTGTCATTAGGTGCAGGAGGTGGTTCATGTAGTTGAATACAACGATAGTTTTTCAAGCTTTTGGTCTTGGTTAAATCCCGAGCATGAATTATGACTTACATTATTACTCTATTTTTATTGGGTTTGGTTTTAGGGTTAATTGCAGTAGCTTCTAATCCTTCCCCCTATTACGGGGCTCTTGGGTTGGTGGCGGCGGCGGGCATGGGGTGTGGTGTGTTATTGGGTTACGGGGGGTGTTTCATATCGTTAGTTTTATTTATAATTTACCTAGGGGGCATGTTGGTGGTGTTTGCCTACTCAGCGGCTTTGTCTGCTGAGCCTTTCCCTGAAAGTTGAGGTAGCCGGGAAGTAAAGGGGTATGTGGGGGGTTTTGCGGTGGCGGCAGTGACTTCTTATGCTTTGTTGGGGGGGGGTCGAAGTAACGGGGTGTGGGCGTGTATAGATGAGGGGCCCTCCTTTTCTATTTCTCGGGGGGATGCAGTTGGGGCGGCATCTATGTATTCTTCGGGGGGTGGTTTATTGTTTATTAGTACGGGGTGTACTTTTCTTACTTTGTTTGTGGTGTTGGAGCTGACGCGGGGGCGGGGGCGGGGGCCACTTCGTGCGGTCTAGGGTGAGGTCCGAAAATTTTCTTGTTAAATTATAAATGAAAGTGGGGCGAGGGTGACGGAGAGGGCAAAGAGGCCCAGGAAAATCTTGGCATGTCCTTGTGGAATTTCGCTAATTGTTTTGGTTGCATAAGTGCTTGCGAGTGAGGCGGCCTTTGGTCCTATTTTCTCTAGTCATAGTTGGTCAACCAGTTGGTTGGCGATTTTTTGTCCTAGTAGAAAGGCAAGTTTAGGGAGAAGGGGATGGAGGATTAAAGTGAAGTAGCCGAGTAGTGTTGCGAAAGCGGAGAAAGGGGGGGTTAGGGGAGGTGTAGATTTGCCTTGTATAGCTGTTCGGGAGGCTAGGCTATGGGCAATGATTAGACCAAAAATTGTAACGAGTAGGGCGGCTAGTTTTAGGAGGGGAGGAAAGGATAGCACAGGCGTTTTTACGGGCATTATGTTGTGGAAAATTAGGAGCCCTGCAATTACGCTTCCCCAGGCTAGGCGTTTAATAGGGGAAGTAACGGCGGAGAAATTTTCATTAATAGGGGAAAGGGGGTCGAAGCGAGGGTGACCGAGGGAAACAGAGAAAATTAGCCGGAGGCTATAGACAGCTGTGAAGGAGGTCGCTACGAGGGTGAGAAAGAGGGCTCAAGTGTTCAGGTGGGATGAGGTCATCGCTTCAATAATGGCATCTTTGGAGAAGAATCCTGCTAGGAAAGGGGTTCCAGCAAGGGCAAGGCTGCCGAGGGTAAGGCAAGAGGTGGTAACTGGTATTAGTTGGTGGATGTGGCCCATTTTTCGAATATCTTGTTGGTTATTAAGGTTGTGAATAATAGAGCCTGCGCATAGAAAAAGTATTGCTTTAAAAAAGGCGTGGGTGGAGATGTGGAAGAAGGCAAGTTGGGGTTGGTTTAACCCGATTGCAACTATTATTAGCCCCAGTTGGCTGGATGTGGAGAATGCAATAATTTTTTTAATGTCATTTTGTAATAGGGCACAGGTGGCCGTGAATAGGGTTGTTAGTGCTCCAAGGCAGAGGCATAAGGTTAGCGCTGTTTGGTTAGTTTCTATGAAAGGGCTTATTCGTACTAGGAGGAAAATTCCTGCTACGACTATTGTGCTGGAGTGAAGTAGGGCTGAAACAGGTGTTGGGCCTTCTATTGCGGAGGGAAGTCAGGGGTGGAGTCCGAACTGTGCTGATTTCCCGGCGGCGGCGAGGATGAGGCCCAGGAGGGGGAGGGTGAGGTCGAGGTCTTTTGCAGATGAGAGTATTTGTTGAAGCTCTCAGGAGTTGAGGTTTATTGCTGCTCATGCTATGGCGAAGATCAGTCCAATGTCTCCAATGCGATTGTAGATGACTGCTTGGAGGGCGGCGGAATTAGCATCTGCTCGTCCGTGCCATCAGCCGATTAATAAGAATGATATAATTCCAACGCCTTCTCACCCAATGAATAGTTGAAATATGTTGTTTGCTGTAACCAGAACAATTATGGCGATTAAAAAAATAAGAAGGTATTTAAAGAATCGGTCTACTTGGGGGTCTTCGTTTATGTATCAGGAGGCAAATTGAATGATAGATCAAGTGACGTAAAGGGCGATGGGGGTGAAGATGGCTGAGTAGAGGTCATATTTTAAACTAACATTGATGTTGAGGGTTGTTGCATTAATTCAGTTTGAGGTACAAATTACTGTGTCAAGGCCTTCACTAAGGAGAATTAGTAGGGGGGGGAGGCTCATTAGTAGGGCTAATATCACGTTAGTTTGGGTCAGGGTAGTGAATCGACGGGCGTTATAGGTTTTTGCACCCAGGGTTGTTATGAGGGGGAACATAAGTAGTGCTAGAATGCATAGGGTGTTGGTGGCTAATAGGGAGGGTAAGCAGGGCATGAGTTTTTGCTTGGATTTGCACCAAGGGTTTCTGGTTCCTAAGACCAGGGGATGAGCTGTTATCCTTCAAAAACGTACGGATGAGCCCTGGAGTTTAACCAAGGTATAATAAATTAGCAGTTTATGTTGTTCTGGACCTCTTCCGGTGGACAACAGGAGTTCAACCTTTATTTTTAGAATCACAATCTAATGTTTTTATTAAACTATGTCTACAGGTGCATCAGCCACACACTGTCTCTGGTTTTGTTACTAATCAGATAAGTGGGAGGAGGTGGAGTGAGGCAGTCAAGTGTTCTCGTGAGTGAGAGGGGGGAATATGTTTGATGTGGTGGGGGAGTGGACCTCGCTGGGTTAAAAGAAATATATGGAGGGTGTAGCTTGCTGTAATTACGATGCCCGTTCCTGTAAAGATGAGAGATGGCCAGGATCAGTTATAAAGAGAGGAAAGAATTATTAGTTCCCCTATTAGGTTTGGGAGGGGGGGGAGTGCAATGTTAGCGAGGCTAAGAAAAAATCATCATGTGCCTATTAGGGGAAGGGCTATTTGTAGTCCTCGGGAAAGAACTATGATTCGGCTATGTGTGCGTTCATAGTTCATGTTTGCAAGGCAAAATAGGGCGGACGAGGTCAGGCCGTGGGCAATTATGAGGATAAGTGCACCAGTAAAGCCTCAGGGTGTTTGAATTAGGATGCCGGCTGCTACTATGCCCATATGACTTACGGAAGAGTAAGCGATGAGGGATTTTAGGTCGACTTGAGTTAGGCAAATAGAGGCTGTTATGATTACTCCTCAGAGGGCGAGGGAGATTAAGGGGTAGTATAGTTCTTTTGTAAGAGGGCCTAAAATAATGGCCATTCGTATTATGCCGTAACCCCCTAGTTTTAGTAATACTGCCGCCAGAATTATTGAGCCTGCTACGGGGGCTTCAACGTGGGCTTTGGGTAGTCAGAGGTGAATACCATAGAGGGGTATTTTTACTAAAAATGCCAGTAGGCAGGCTGCTCATCATAACTTGTTGGAGAAATTGTTAGGGGAGAGGGGGTTGATTAAGGGTAGAACAAGAAGTGAAAGTGTACCTGAATTTGAATTAAGGGCTAGAAGGCCTACAAGCAGGGGCAGGGAACCTGCCAGGGTGTAGAATAAGAAGTAGGTTCCTGCATTCAGGCGTTCTGTTTGGTTTCCTCAGCGGGTGATGATGATTAGGGTTGGTAGGAGGGTGGCTTCAAATATAATATAAAATATAATGATTTCGGTGGCGCTGAATGCTAGGATTAAAAAAGCTTGCAGGGTTGCAAGGAGAAAAATATAGTTTCGCTGGCGGTTTTTTGGTTCAATCAATATGTGGTTTTGGCTTGCAAGGATTATTAGGGGAAGCAGTCAGCATGAGAGAGCTAGGAAGGGGGAGGAGAGGGGGTCAGAGGCTAGGTAAAGATTTAGGGATGTTCAGCCTGTCTCTGAGATATTTTTGAGTCACGAGAAGCTTAAAGTTGCAATTAGAATACTTCCTAAAAAAGAGGAGGGCCATAGTCATTTAAATGGGGAGAAGGAGGCCAAGGGTGAAAGTATAAGAGTGGGTGCGAAAAGTTTTAGCATTTCAGCAGGCTAAGTATTTTTACGTGGTCGCAGCTGTGGGTTCGAGCAGTGGCTACCATGAGGGCCAAACCAGTCCCTGCTTCGCAGGCTGAAAATGCTAGTAAGAATAGTGGGGAGGTGGAGAAGTTGGGGGCACCTAGCTGAAAAGTTCAGAGCGAAAGGGCTACGAACAGGGCGAGTATCATGCCTTCTAGGCAGAGAAGGGCGGAGAGGAGGTGTATTCGATGGAGTGCTAGGCCGATTAGTGCAAGTATGAAGGAGCATATATAGGCAAATTGGGCGGATGGCATAAAGCAATTGCGGATTTAAACTGCAAGTTTTTGAGCCGAAATCAAATGTTTTATTAAACTAATTGCTTATTCTGCTCATTCTAGTCCTCCCTGCAGTCATTCATAGGCCAGGCCGATAGTGAGGAGGGCTAAAATAATTGTGGCTCACATAAAAGTCAGAATTGGTGGTGAAAATTGATTGGCTCATGGGAGGGGTAGGAGGAGGGCAATTTCAAGGTCAAAAAGGAGAAATAAAATTGCGACTAAGAAAAATCGAAGGGAGAAGGGAAGGCGGGCTGAGTTAAAGGGGTCAAAACCGCATTCGTAGGGGGAAAGTTTTTCTTGGTCTGGGCTTATTTGAGGTAGTCAAAATGAGATGAGGAGAAGAATGGAGGAGAGGGTTGTTGCGGTAATAATAATTGTTATGAGCAGGTTCATTATCTTCCCTTGGATTTAAACCAAGACTGAGTAATTGGAAGTCACTTATACTAGTATATACTAGAAAGATTAGGATCCCCATCAGTAGATGGAGATGTAGAGGAATAGTCAAACTACGTCAACAAAATGTCAGTATCAGGCGGCTGCCTCGAACCCAAAGTGATGGTCGGATGTGAAGTGATGGCGAATCTGTCGTAGTAGGCAGATGCTCAGGAAAGTAAAGCCAATGATGACGTGTAGTCCATGAAAACCTGTGGCTACAAAGAAGGTTGAGCCGTAGACACCATCTGCAATAGTGAATGGGGCTTCATAATATTCTATGGCTTGAAGGGAGGTAAAGTAGAGGCCGAGGGCGATGGTGAGGAAGAGGGATTGGGTTGCCTCTTTTCGTTTACCTTCTATAATACTATGGTGGGCTCAGGTTACTGTGACGCCGGAGGCAAGTAGGACAGCTGTGTTAAGGAGTGGCACTTCGAATGGGTCTAGTGGGGTCACTCCGGTGGGGGGTCAACATCCTCCTAGTTCCGGGGTGGGGGCTAGGCTGGCATGATAAAAGGCTCAGAAGAATCCTAGGAAGAAGAACACTTCTGAGGTAATAAATAGGATTATTCCGTATCGAAGCCCTTTTTGGACGGGGGGGGTGTGATGGCCTTGGAATGTGCTTTCTCGTACGATATCTCGTCATCACTGGTATATTGTGAGAATAAGGAGTAGAAGTCCCAGAGTTAAAAGCGTTGCAGAATTAGATTGGAATCATATTGCAAGGCCAGATGTTATTAATATGGCGGCAATTGCCCCTGTGAGGGGCCATGGGCTGGGGTCAACTATGTGATAGGCGTGCGTTTGGTGGATCATTAAACGTTTTCTTGTAGGTAGAGGCTCAAGAGTAGAACAAATACATAGGCTTGAATTACTGCTACAGCCACCTCTAAGATTGTGAGTAGGTAAAGAAGAATCATTAAGATAGCGGCTAAGGGGGGGAGGGTGGTTATAAGGCCGAAGGTGGCTGATGCAATCAGATGCATTAGTAGGTGCCCTGCCGTTAAGTTAGCGGTTAGTCGTACACCGAGTGCTAATGGGCGGATAAAGAGGCTGACTGTTTCGATAATGATTAGTACGGGGGTGAGGGGGGGAGGGGTCCCTTCTGGCAGAAGGTGGGCTAGGGCGGTGTTTGGCTGATTACGGAATCCGATAATTACGGTGGCCATTCAGAGGGGGGCGGCGAAGCCAAGGTTGAGGGAAAGTTGGGTAGTTGGTGTAAAGGTGTATGGAAGGAGTCCTAGGGTGTTTAGAGAGATAAGGAATAGTATTAAAGAGGTAAGGAGAAGTGCTCATTTATGACCCCCGAGGTTAATGGGCAGTAGCAGTTGTTGTATGAAGTCCTTAATTAATCAGTTTTTAAAGGTAACAAATCGATTGCTTAGTCAGCGGGTTGAAGGTGCTGAAAACAATACTCAGGGGAGGGTGAGGGCCAGGAGGATAAGGGGCAAGCCGTATATTGTAGGGGAAAGAAATTGGTTAAATAGGCTTACCGTCATGGTCAGTTTCAGTTAAATACTGAGCGCTCTTTAGGGGTTTTAGGGGCGGGTTTGTTAGGAAAGGCATGGGTTAGTAATTTGGGGGGAATGATAGTTAAGAAAATCATTCAGGATGTTACTAGGATATAAAATCAGGGCGAGGGGTTAAGTTGGGGCATAGTCGCCAGGGGTGGTTGGGGATCACCATTCTTTAGCTTAAAAGGCTAACGCTTTACCCGGTTTAGCTTCTTAGCGAAGCGTCCTCGAGGACTTTAGATGATCAGTTCTCAAAATGTCCCAAGGGGGCGGCTTCAACTACGATGGGTATGAAGCTGTGATTTGCCCCGCAAATCTCGGAGCACTGTCCATAGAAGACTCCGGGGCGGGATGTTATGAAGGTTGTTTGATTTAGGCGGCCAGGTACTGCATCTATTTTGACGGCAAGGCTGGGAACGGCTCAGGAGTGGAGGACGTCTTCTGCAGAGACCAATAGGCGGACAGGGGAGTCAACAGGGATAATCATTCGATGGTCTGCTTCTAGGAGGCGAAATTCTCCGGGGTTAAGGTCTTGTGTGGGGGTTATGTAAGAATCAAATTCCAGGTCCTGGTAGTCAGTATATTCATAGCTTCAGTACCATTGATGGCCGACGGCTTTAATAGTCAGGTGGGGGGAGTTAACTTCGTCTATAAGGTAAAGGATTCGAAGGGAGGGGAGGGCAATTAAAATTAGGATGATGGCGGGGAGAACTGTTCAGATAATTTCGATTTCTTGAGAATCAAGAATTAGTTTATTGGTGAGTTTGGTGGAAATTATTGTTGCAATAATATAGAGGACGAAGGTGCTAATTAAGAAGATGATTATTAGGGCGTGATCATGAAAATGAAGGAGCTCTTCTATGACGGGTGAAGCTGCGTCTTGAAAGCCTAGTTGTGTGGGATGGGCCATTAAGTGTTTAAGGCACGTGGGGTTTAAACCCACAAATCTGCCTTGACGAGGCAGCATAATGGATGTTTTATTAGTGCCTTAAGAAGAAAGTGGCAGAACGGTTATGTGGCTGGCTTGAAACCAGTTAATGGGGGTTCAATTCCTCCCTTTCTCGTTGTAAGCTTGGATTTGTACGAAAACTGGCTCCTCAAATGTATGGTAGGGGGGTGGGCAGCCGTAAAGTCACTCCAGGTTAGTTGTGGTGTGTTTGATTAGTGAAATTTCACGTTTTGCGGCAAATGCTTCTCAAGTAATGCATAAGAATAGTACTACGCCGACTAGGGAAATTATGGAGCCAATAGAGGAAACTGTGTTTCAAAGAGCGTAAGCGTCAGGGTAGTCGGAGTATCGTCGGGGCATGCCGGCTAGGCCTAGGAAATGTTGGGGGAAGAAGGTGAGGTTTACACCTGCGAACATAATGGCGAAATGAATTTTTGTTCAGGCAGCGTTTAGGGTGTAACCTGTAAATAGGGGGAATCAGTGTACTAAAGCTCCCATGATAGCGAAAACGGCCCCCATCGATAGGACGTAGTGGAAGTGGGCTACCACGTAGTATGTGTCGTGTAAAATAATGTCTAGGGAGGAGTTGGCTAAAATAATGCCTGTGAGGCCACCTACGGTGAATAAGAAGATGAAACCCAGGGCTCATAAAAGGGGGGCTTCTCATTTAATGTTGGCTCCGTGCAGGGTGGCCAGTCAGCTAAAGACTTTAACACCCGTGGGAATGGCAATAATTATAGTGGCGGACGTAAAGTAAGCTCGGGTGTCTACGTCTATTCCTACTGTAAACATGTGGTGTGCTCATACAATGAATCCTAGGAGACCAATTGCTAGTATGGCTCATACTATTCCTATATAGCCAAAGGGCTCTTTTTTGTCAGAGTAGTAGGCGACAATGTGTGATACTATCCCGAAGCCGGGTAAAATCAAGATGTAGACCTCGGGGTGGCCGAAAAATCAGAAAAGGTGTTGGTAAAGAATTGGGTCTCCTCCTCCGGCAGGGTCGAAGAAAGTTGTATTTAGGTTGCGGTCTGTCAGAAGTATCGTAATGGCAGCAGCTAAGACGGGCAGGGAGAGGAGTAGAAGAATGGCGGTGACAAGAACAGCCCAGACGAATAGGGGTATTTGGTATTGAGAGGCCCCAGGGGGTTTTATATTAATAATAGTAGTAATGAAATTAATGGCCCCTAGAATTGATGAGATACCTGCTAGGTGGAGGGAGAAAATAGTGAGGTCTACGGATGCCCCTGCGTGGGCTAGGTTCCCTGCTAAAGGGGGGTAAACAGTCCAGCCGGTGCCGGCACCAGCTTCAACTCCGGAAGACGCGAGGAGGAGAATTAAGGATGGGGGGAGGAGCCAGAAGCTTATATTATTTATTCGGGGGAATGCTATGTCGGGGGCGCCGATCATTAGTGGGACTAATCAATTGCCAAAGCCCCCAATTATGACTGGTATGACCATGAAGAAGATTATTACGAAGGCATGTGCTGTAACAATCACATTGTAGATCTGGTCATCACCAAGGAGGGCGCCGGGTTGGCTAAGTTCTGCCCGAATGAGTAGGCTTAGGGCTGTTCCTACTATTGCGGCCCAGGCACCAAATACTAGGTATAGGGTACCAATGTCTTTATGATTTGTTGAGTAGAGTCATCGTGTAATTGCCACAGGTAGGATGGCTGAATTTTAAGCGGTGGGTTGTAGCCCCATAGACAGGGGTTAAAGCCCTCTTCTTATCAGGCCCTGCGGTGCAAGAGCACGCCGGATTGCAAACCCGGAGGCGTTGGTTAATACCGGCCGGGGCTTATAGATACGTTGATGTTTTTAATTTTTTGGGGGTTTAGATGGATGCTCGCTGGTTTGAGCACTTAGCTGTTAACTAAGTATTTGTAGGGTCGAGGCCTACCCTTCTAGAAAGGCTTTAGCTTAATTAAAGCATTTGTTTTGCATGCAGGAGATGTGGGGTAGTGTCCCGCAAGTCTTATCAGGGTCTGGAGGATTTTAACCCCCACTTGAGGCTTTGAAGGCCCTTGGTCTTATGTTAGCCTAAGTCCCTAGGTGCATAGGAGTGCTATGGAGGTGGAGGTGAGGGGGAGGAGGAGGAGGGAGAAAGAGATGAGGGTGGCTAAGGGGAGCTTTATTTTGTGTGGTTGAAGGCGTCAGGGGGTAGTACCTGCTAAGTTGTTGGGTGAGATGGTAAGGGTTATTACATATGTGAGGCGAAGGTAGAAGAATAAGCTGAGTAGGGAGCTCAGGGCAATTACGGTTGCTGTTAGGGCTTGGTTTTGTTTAGTTAGTTCTTGAATAATTAGAAGTTTAGGTATGAAGCCTGTTAGGGGGGGAAGGCCGCCCAGGGATAGGAGCAGGGGGGGGGCAAGGGCGGAAAGTGCGGGTATTTTAGCTCATGAAATAGCTAGTATGTTAATGTTGGTTGAATTATTAAGTTTAAACACGAGAAATGTTGAAGATGAAATAATTAGGTAGACTAGGAGTGTCAGGATGAATAGGGGTGGGGAAAAGTGTAGGATTAGGGTTATTCAGCCGAGGTGAGCAATAGATGAGTAGGCGAGAATTTTTCGCAGCTGGGTTTGGTTTAAGCCCCCTCACCCTCCGACCAAGGAGGAGGTCAAACCTAGAGTAATTGTGAGTGTGGGGTTTAGGGGGTGAATTTGGAAGAGAAGCGCGAGTGGGGCAAGTTTTTGTCAGGTAGAAAGTAGAAGTCCTGTGGCCAGGTCTAGGCCTTGTAGGACCTCTGGTAGTCAGGCATGGATTGGGGCGAGGCCAATTTTTATGGCTAGTGCGATGATTATCAAGGCGTTTGGGATGGGGCTTATGATTTGTTGGATGTCTCATTGTCCTGTGAGTCAGGCATTGGTGGTAGCTGCAAATAGAAGCGTTGCAGCTGCACTTGCTTGGGCAAGAAAATATTTTGTGGCTGCCTCAGTTGCGCGAGGGTGATGATATCGGGCTATGATGGGGATAATGGCAAGTGTATTGATTTCGAGCCCCATTCAGGCGAGCAGTCAGTGCGAACTTATGAAGGTAATTATAGTTCCTAGGCCTAGTGTAAGTAGCAAGGAGATTAGGATGAAGGGGTTCATTAGTAGAGGAAGGGTTTAAACCTACATGTCGGGGGTATGGGCCCAGAAGCTTTTTTAGCTGACTCTACTAGTTAAGTATTGGGTGGAGAGTGGGGATAATTGGTCTTTCCGGGTGTGGTGGGGGAATTTAGGAGGGTTGAGTCTGACTGCCAGAGGTGTCTCAGTACGGTATGTATGTCCCTGAAATCACTTATGTAATTCTCCAATAAATGTCATTGTGTAATACAGGGAAGTATATTAAAACCAAAAGATAAATGTACTATCCTATTAAAACTTATTGTTATACACTCTGAGATGTTGAAGAAAGGAAAGAAATACCTACCCCATGCTCTTTAGAGAGATGCTGTGCTAGGTGGGTGTACATAGTATGTCTGCCACCACTCGAGCTACGAAATATGTCAGGAATAGATCATCTGATGGTTTACTTCTATTATTGTTTTATATATCATGAAAGCTTTGTGATGGGGCAAGTATAGTTGAGTCTTCTTATGTAGAAGCTCCATATGTATGTTAAAAAAATGTCTTTATGAATTCACATTATCAATTTTTTAAACTTTCAAGAAAAATCAATTGGTATTGCTTTTCCCTGTAGAAATAATTCATAAACGATTATTTGACATGCTTTTTAAGTATAAATATCAATTCTTAGACCCTCTTCAAGGAAAATCAATTGATATTGCATCGCATGTAAAAAAACCATATATGATTTATCGGGCATTCATTGTAAAAATATTATATAATCATTTTAGACCCCTAAGGAAAATCAATTAATATCATCCTCCATGTAAAACCCATATATGTTTACCTGACATTCTTGTTTAAGTATTACATTATTAACTTTAGATCAGAAAGGAAAATCATGGGTTATACTCGACACCCCCCCTACCCCCCCAAAAAATTTTGAATTCGTATGCCTTATGAGAATCCCTGGAAAGCAGGATAAGGTTTTAAATTTGAACAAGAAGATGGGGGATGGGGGAAATTTTAAACTGATTTTGCCCGGGCTGTGGGTCTAGGTTTAAGAAATTGCAGTTAAGGGCTGGGGGTAACATGGGGCTTGTATGTGTTTAGAGAGTGGTGTAGTGGAAGCACAGAGGGTTTTGATCTCTCGGGGGAGGGTTCGAGTCCCTTTTTTCTAACATGCGGGGAATTTAGGAGGGTTGAGTCTGACTGCCAGAGGTGTCTCAGTACGGTATGTATGTCCCTGAAATCACTTATGTAATTCTTCAATAAATGTCATTGTGTAATACAGGGAAGTATATTAAAACCAAAAGATAAATGTACTATCCTATTAAAACTTATTGTTATACACTCTGAGATGTCGAGTGAAAGGGAAAAAAATACCTCCATCATGCTCTTTAGAGAGATGCTGTGCTAGGTGGGTGTACATAGTATGTCTGCCACCACTCGAGCTACGAAATATGTCAGGAATAGATCATCTGATGGTTTACTTCTATTATTGTTTTATATATCATGAAAGCTTTGTGATGGGGCAAGTATAGTTGAGTCTTCTTATGTAGAAGCTCCATATGTATGTTAAAAAAATGTCTTTATGAATTCACATTATCAATTTTTTAAACTTTCAAGAAAAATCAATTGGTATTGCTTTTCCCTGTAGAAATAATTCATAAACGATTATTTGACATGCTTTTTAAGTATAAATATCAATTCTTAGACCCTCTTCAAGGAAAATCAATTGATATTGCATCGCATGTAAAAAAACCATATATGATTTATCGGGCATTCATTGTAAAAATATTATATAATCATTTTAGACCCCTAAGGAAAATCAATTAATATCATCCTCCATGTAAAACCCATATATGTTTACCTGACATTCTTGTTTAAGTATTACATTATTAACTTTAGATCAGAAAGGAAAATCATGGGTTATACTCGACACCCCCCCTACCCCCCCAAAAAATTTTGAATTCGTATGCCTTATGAGAATCCCTGGAAAGCAGGATAAGGTTTTAAATTTGAACAAGAAGATGGGGGATGGGGGAAATTTTAAACTGATTTTGCCCGGGCTGTGGGTGAGTTTGAAGTCCAGGAGTTGGCGGGGTTTTAACCCACATAGATCACTCTATCAAAGTGGCCCTTTGGATTTTCAGGCACAGCTCCGGGATTTAAAAGGGGGGAAGGCCTTCGAATGCTAAGGGCAGGCCTAGGTTGAGGATAATAAGACCGAGGGAAAGGGGGAGGTAGTTTTTTCAGGTGAGGTGTATTAGTTGATCATATCGGAATCGAGGGTAGGATGCTCGAACTCATAAAAATAGGACGGAAAGAAGGGCTGCTTTAAACATGAGGTTAATTGTGGTGAGGCCGGGGGTGTGGGGGGCATGGGATGCCCCTAAAAAAAGTGTTGCGGAAAGTGTATTTATTAGGAGAATGTTTATGTACTCGGCTAAAAAGAATAGTGCAAAGGGCCCTGCTGCATATTCTACGTTAAATCCTGAAACAAGTTCTGATTCCCCCTCTGTAAGGTCGAAGGGGGCTCGGTTTGTTTCTGCTAGTGTTGAGACGTATCATATTGCTGCTAAAGGTCAGGCGGGAATAATAAGTCAGATGCTTTCTTGTGCTGTGTTAAAAGATTGAAGTGTAAAATTACCTGCAAGAATAATGATGTTAAGAAGGATGAGGCCGAGGCTCACCTCATATGAAATGGTTTGGGCTACAGCCCGAAGGGCCCCAATTAGGGCGTATTTTGAGTTTGACGCCCACCCGGAGCCTAAAATAGAGTAGACTCCAAGGCTGGAAAGTGCCAGGATGAAGAGAATACCAAAGTTTAAGTCGACTACTGGGTGTGGCATTGGTATGGGGGCCCATAAGATAAGTGCGACGGTGAGGGCAAGAAGGGGGGAAAATAAAAAAAGGATGGGGTAGGAGGCTGTGGGGCGTACGGGCTCTTTGATGAAGAGTTTTAAGCCGTCAGCCATTGGTTGAAGAAGACCGAAAGGTCCCACGATGTTCGGGCCTTTTCGTAGTTGCATATAGCCTAGTACTTTTCGTTCGAGGAGGGTCAGGAAGGCTACAGCTAGTAGGATGGGTACAATGTAGCCAAGGGGGTTTACTAGGTGAGTAAGGAGATTAGAAGTCATGGTTAGAGAGAGGATTTGAACCTCTGTTGAAAGGGCTTAAGTCTTTTGCAGGGCCGGTCTATGCCACGCTAACGTGCCTTAGTCTCAGGCTGAAAGGTATGCCCTTTTGCTTATTTTATTTGGCTTCATTAATAAGGGGGGGGCGTGTTTTGAGCAGGGGCCTCGTTTTTTCGGTCCTTTCGTACTGGAAAAAATCATTTCATAGATAGAAACTGACCTGGATTGCTCCGGTCTGAACTCAGATCACGTAGGACTTTAATCGTTGAACAAACGAACCCTTAATAGCGGCTACACCATTAGGATGTCCTGATCCAACATCGAGGTCGTAAGCCCCCTTGTCGATATGGGCTCTGAAAGGGGATTGCGCTGTTATCCCTGGGGTAACTTGGTTCGTCAATCGGCTTTGCCGGATCTAATTGGTCAGAAGTTCTGTTGATTAGAGGGGTGGCTCTTGGTTTTAGGGTGTGCTGTCCCAGTCCACCCGGGGGTTTTTTTGTTCCTCGGGGTCGCCCCAACCGAAGATACTAAGGCAGGCTAAACATTTAGTTTGATCCTTTGTAAAGGGGTAATTGTAACATGGGCTGCTTAGTGTCTTAAGCTCCACAGGGTCTTCTCGTCTTATGGTTTTATTCCCGCTTTTGCACGGGAAAATCAATTTCATTGACTTAAAAAAGGAGACAGTTAAGCCCTCGTTGTGCCGTTCATACAGGTCTTCATTTAAAGGACAAGTGATTGCGCTACCTTTGCACGGTTAAAATACCGCGGCCGTTAAACATATAGTCAGTGGGCAGGTGGGACCTCTTATTTATTGGTTACAAGAGGCGGTGTTTTTGGTAAACAGGCGAGGCTTGGGTGTTTGCCGAGTTCCTTCTTCTTTTTTTAGTCTTTCCTTAAAAGCATGCCTGTGTAGGGTTAACGGTAATGGGTGAATGGTTTTCTGGTTGTTAGGTTTAATATTCAGTTCCCGCTTTGTTTGGGGCCGTTAAAGTTCGGTGGGGGGTCCGTTCCGATTTACACGTGTGCAGGGAGGGGGTCAGGCCCCCAATTACTCATATTAGCATGGTCACGCCTATGGTTGCATAGGCTGGCCCGGTAAATTTAGGGGTCTAAGATAAAATCATCAGAATATGGGGCGGGGGAGGTGTTTGAGCTTTAACGCCCTCTGGGTGGGTGGCTGCTTTTAGGCCCACCAAAACACTGTGCCTTGAGTTTGTATGATCTTTAGCCACCTGTAAAAGTTGTGTCTTATTTCAAAGGGGCTGTCCCCCCTTTAATTAACTCTCTTAATTTCTTGTCATGGTTGTAGGGATTGAGTCAATGAAGAAGTCAAGAGGCTGAACTTCTATTCAATTGGCAGGCAACCAGCTATTACTAGGTTCGAAAGGTCTTTCACCTCTACTCAAAGTTCTTCCCACTCTTTTGCCACAGAGACGGGTTAGTCCTATTACTAGACTGACTCGAAGTAGCTCACCTAGTTTCGGGGTGTCAAACTAAAGTTCTTTATGCTTGGGGGTGCTGGCTAAATCATGATGCAAAAGGTACAAGAGTTAGTCTTTGCTTTTTCAGGCTTAACTTGGTTTATTTCATTTCTTTTTCAGCTTTCCCTTGCGGTACTTTCTCTATCGCTCATTGGTGACCCGTTTCTGTCTCCGATACTTAGGGGGAAAAATGGTTTAGTTTCTAGTTTGTGGTATGTTTGGGGTTAGGTAAATTGGCGGTTTTGATTTTTGGGGGTGGGGCTAGCTTTTTGGCGAACGAGGCAACCTGCTTTGCACGGGTGTCTTCTCAGTGTAAGGGAGATGCTCTGCTGGCTGAGCCATGCCTCGGTTATTCCAAGTACACCTTCCAGTACACTTACCATGTTACGACTTGCCTCCCCTTTACTATGTGTATTGATTTAGTAAAATTTGTATAATTCGTTTTGGGGAGGGTGACGGGCGGTGTGTGCGCGCTTCAGGGCCAAGTTCAGCAGGGCATTCTATTCCTTGCTTACTACTAAATCCTCCTTCAGTATAGATGTTTCAGTCTATCATTCGTATTCCCTTCATTAGGGAATGTAGCCCATCTCATCCCCTTCCGTGCGCTACACCTCGACCTGACGTTTTGGGTTGAATGCCGGTTGTGCTCACTGTTCGTCCTTCATAGGGTAAGCTGACGACGGCGGTATATAGGCGGAAAAGACAAGGGAGGGTGAGGTTGAACGGGGGTCATCGGTTTTAGGACAGGCTCCTCTAGGTGGATCTAAAGCACCGCCAAGTCCTTTGGGTTTTAAGCTCGTGCTCGTACTTCCCTGGCGGGGTTTGGTGTTCAGGCTGCCTTTATTTAAGGCTAGGCATAGTGGGGTATCTAATCCCAGTTTGTGTCCTAGCTTTCGTGGGCTCAGGGGTGTTAAAGCTACTTTCGTGATCGGTCTTTTTTTTTCGGGTGCGTATAACTGCTTTGTTGATTCTCGGCTTTATTGAAAATACTCCCTTAACCACTCTTTACGCCGTTGGGCTATCAGCTTGAGCCTCTCGTATAACCGCGGTGGCTGGCACGAGTTTTACCGGCTCTATTTAGCCCTAACTAAGTCAAGTTTTCACTTATTGCTTAAGATTTATCACTGCTGGGTTCCCTTGGGGGTGTGGCTAAGCAAGGCGTCATGGGCGGAGTAGAGTTGGGCCTGATGCCGGCTCCTTGTTCCCGGGGTGGGGGGACTATGTGGGCATTAATTCACCGGGGGGCGGATACTTGCATGTGTAAGTCTGGCTAAAGATGATAGCAAGGTCAGGACCAAGCCTTTGTGCTCACGGAACTTTTTAGGGTTTTTCTTAACATCTTCTGTGTTATGCTTTAAGTAAGCTACGTTAGC